TCCTACAAAGAAACTTGTAATACCTACTCCATTTGTAATTCCATCAATGATTCGTTTATCAAAAAAATTCGTTTGTTTTGCTAATTTTATTATACTTTCAGTTAAAGATTTTTTAAAAAAAGCATCCATGTAACCACGATTATATGACCAATTATATACAAAATTTATTAGTTTTTCCCACCTAATTCTTTTAGAACTCCACTTTTGAAATGAATTAAGTAAGGTTAAATTTAATTTAGATGAATAAAAAGGCTTATATAAACAGTATGCTATAAATATTCCAAACAAGGCTATACTGACTGAAAAAATTGCATTTTTTAAAAATTCATACCAATCTACAAAATTTTTTGAATTGGTATGCAAAAGGTTTATCGACGGCGTTAATAATTTTGATAATATATCAAAGTCTATTCCTTCTTGATTGAAAGGAATTCCTATGGCTCCAATAAAAAAAGTAAATAAAAGCAATACAAGCATAGGAAATAGAATAGTATTGTCTGATTCATGGGGATAATAGAAAGTTCTTGTATTAAGTCCAAAATTTTCAACAGTAATAAAAGTTTGATTTCTTACATTATTACTAATTGTATATGTTTTAGTGCCAAAAAAAGAAGCTCTTTTCGTATTATTCATTGTTAATAATGGTACTAACCCAAAATTTCTATTAAGTTTTTTATCTTCTTCTTTACCCCATAAAGAGATTGAATAGAAGGAGCTACTTTTTTTTCCACTGTAATTTATAAAATAAGTGTTTAAATGTCCTTCAAAAGTAAGTAAATAAATCCGAAACATATAAAATGCGGTTAATCCCGCTGTTGAACAAGCTATTATTGCAAAAATTGGCGAAAATAACAAACTATCATTAAGAATTTCATCTTTAGACCAAAAACAAGCAAGGGGAGGAATACCACAAAGCGAAAGTGTTCCTACTAAAAAGGCAGTTTTTGTAATCGGCACATGTTTTGTCAAACCACCCATAAGAATCATATTCTGACTTTTAGCGGGAGAATATCCAACTATAGCTTCCATTGAATGAATAATGGATCCAGATCCTAAAAACAACAAAGCTTTCGAATAAGCATGAGTAATCAAATGAAATAAAGCGGATCGATAAGACCCCATACCTAGAGCTAACATCATATAACCCAGTTGAGACATTGTAGAATAGGCTAAACCTCTCTTAATATCTTTTTGAGCAAGAGCTAAAGTGGCTCCTAAGAGTACTGTTATTATACCTATCAAAGATATTATATACATTATAGAAGGGATAATTATAAAAAGAGGAAGAAGACGAGCTACAAGAAAAATTCCCGCCGCTACCATAGTAGCAGCATGTATAAGAGCCGAAATAGGAGTAGGGCCCTCCATGGCATCAGGCAACCATACATGAAGAGGAAATTGTGCCGATTTAGCAATAGGACCCACAAATAATAGAAATGCACACAAAGTAAGGAATAAGATATTTACTCTATTATTTAAAATTAAATTATTGAATATTTCGAACAAATCCTGAAATTCGAAACTCCCAGTTATCCAATAAAGACCTAAAATTCCTAATAATAAACCAAAATCCCCTACACGATTAGTTACAAAAGCTTTTTGACAGGCATTCGCTGCAATAGGTCGTGTGAACCAAAAACCTATTAATAAATACGAACACATTCCAACTAATTCCCAAAAAAAATAAACTTGGATCAAATTAGAACTAGTAACTAATCCTAACATTGAAGTATTAAAAAAACTCATATAAGCAAAAAACCTCAGATATCCTTGATCATGAGACATATAATTATCACTATAAATCAGAACCAAAATTCCAACAGTTGTAATTAATATTGACATAATAGAAGTAAGTGGATCAATAAAATAACCGAACTCAAAAGAAAATTCATTATTTATGGTCCAAGACCATACATTTTGATGAATGCAACTTATAAAAATTTGTTGAATAGATAGATAGAGTGAAAATATCATAACTATACTTAACAAAAAAATACTCAGAAAGGTCCACATACGTCGAAGGTTTTTTGTTGCTGTCGGAAAAAGTAGAAGTCCAACTCCTAGTAAAATAGGTACTGGAAGTGGAATTAAAGGGATGATCCATGAATATTGATATGTATGTTCCATAAAATAAAAACCCTTTTTATTTTATTCTTAAATTTATTATTTCTTATTCACTGGTTTGTTTGTATATATATATATATATTTTTTTCAAAGGGGACAATACAAAAGCACGTGATTTCAAACCTAAATAGAAGTTTTTTTTTTCAAATTAGTATAATCCTTCATAAACCTTTGAAAAGAAATATATATTCAAATCAAAAAATTATAAGTGATTAAATAATATTACTCAGTTACTGTCAAAAAAACGATTTGTCTTTTTTTTTTTTACTACTAAATATAAATAAAATAAATAAAATTGTGATTTTATGCAGATATATAAAAAGTTAATTATAATTCCGTTATATAAAAAGGTGAATTATAATTCCGTATTAAAATAATTTATATACATATATTAAGAATAGAACAAGGATTTACACGACAAAAAAATACTTAATATTAATTATATAATAAAAAAACTTTACCTAAAAAAGTTATTTTAGTTTGATTAGTTAGAATTATTAATGAATGAATTTTAATTATGGAATTTAGTGATTGTCGTCCAGTACACTAAGTGAGCTTTTTTTTTTAAAAAAAAAAAAAGAAATATTATTATAATTGATATTTTTTTTTACATATGAAGTGAAGAAATTTAATAATTTTTTTATAATATAATCTATCAGTATAGATTAATTAAATGAGCACTCTCATACGTATTTCAAACGTTAAATAAAAAAAAAAAAAAGGTAAAAAAAAAGTTGGATTTTAAACTTTTGAATGTCTGTTTTATTAAAAAAAAAATATATAATAAAATTTTAAAGAAAAAAATAATTCGATATGGAGTACGAAAGAATAGAATAATAAATGTCTTTGACATCCAATTATACCACTGAAAAACTTTTTTCATTTTTGAATGGCAGTTCCAAAAAAACGTACTTCTATCTCGAAAAAGCGTATTCGTAAAAAAATTTGGAAAAGGAAGGGATATTGGACATCGTTTAAAGCGATTTCCTTAGGGAAATCGCTTTCTACAGGTAATTCAAAAAGTTTTTTTGTACAACAAAATAAATAAAAAACACTAGAATAATTAGCCTAACTTAAAAACAAATTTTTTAGAATACATATAAAAAAATAAATAGGAACCTTTCTTGTTTTGGTTCCTATTTATTTTTAAAATTTCCAAAAGTAGGAATTTTTTTTACCATCACTAAAATAATAAATAAAGATCTTGTATTTACTCTTAATGAGGAAATACAAGATCTTTAAGCGAAATCAATAGGTTCTTGAAATTAATTTAAGTGCAAATTTTTTCACTTTATACCTTTAGGAATTATTATTTCTATGAATTCTTCTATTCTTTACTTGGAATCAAAGTTATAAAAGCATATATCCACAATAAGTGAATATTAGATAATAAAAATAATAAGTAATAATATCATATATTATTTTTAAGTGATAAAAAAATATTATGTTTGTACAATATAAAAAGATGCATGAAAATAGATATTTTGATAATTATTTTTTTTATTTCTCTTGAGCAACTTAGGCAAATTTTATTTTATTTAAAATTTATAAGGATTTTGGAGAAGTTTTAATTTTTATAAAAAGCATTTTTTATTAATGAAATCAATTGTAAAGTCCATTGAAATTGAATTGGCTTCTTTATTTAAATTTTAATCTCGACGATTGAGTCAAAACTTGTTAGTATTGTTTTGAACAAGTTGCCGCTATGGTGAAATTGGTAGACACGCTGCTCTTAGGAAGCAGTGCTAGAGCATCTCGGTTCGAGTCCGAGTAGCGGCATAAGATCTTATAAAAGAGATGTTATAAGTTTTATAATCAAATTAATACCTTACTTTTTTTATAAAATCGGGTAAAACCTAGTATTAATTTATTAATTTTTAACAAATTTTTTATGATTTTTTCAATTTTAGAGCATATATTAACTCATATATCTTTTTCGGTCGTTTCAATTGTACTAACAATTTATTTTTTAACTTTATTAGTTAATTTAGATGAAATCATAGGATTTTTTGATTCATCAGATAAAGGAATCGTAATTACGTTTTTTGGTATAACAGGATTATTATTCACGCGTTGGATTTATTCAGGACATTTTCCATTAAGCAATTTATATGAATCATTAATTTTTCTTTCATGGGCTTTTTCAATTATTCATATGGTTTCCTATTTTAATAAAAAAAAAAAAAATCACTTAAACGCAATAACTGCGCCAAGTGCTATTTTTATTCAAGGTTTTGCTACTTCAGGTCTTTTAAACAAAATGCCTCAGTCTGCAATATTAGTACCAGCTCTCCAGTCCCAGTGGTTAATGATGCACGTAAGTATGATGATATTAGGCTATGGCGCTCTGTTATGCGGATCATTATTATCAATAGCTCTTCTAGTAATTACATTTCGCAAAGTCGGATCTACTTTTTGGAAAAATAATATGAAAAAAAAAATTTTATTAAATGAATTATTTTATTTTAATGTATTTTACTACATAAACGAAAGAAATTATATTTTACTACAACAAAATATTAATTTTAGTTTTTCTAAAAATTATTATAGGTATCAATTGATTGAACAATTAGATTATTGGAGTTTTCGTATTATTAGTCTTGGATTTATATTTTTAACCGTCGGCATTCTTTCAGGAGCTGTATGGGCTAATGAAACATGGGGTTCATATTGGAATTGGGATCCAAAAGAAACCTGGGCATTTATTACTTGGACCATATTCGCAATTTATTTACATATTAAAAAAAATAGGAATGTTAGAGGTATAAATTCTGCAATTGTGGCTTCGATAGGCTTTCTTTTAATTTGGATATGCTATTTTGGCGTCAATCTTTTAGGAATAGGTTTACATAGTTATGGTTCATTTACATCGAATTAACTAAAACATTAACCAAAAAAGAAAAGAATCCAAATAAAAAAGAATAGCATCTATATATAACTTCATATAAGTTAAGAAATCTAATTTAGTTTTAGTAGTAAATAATCAAGAACCTTTTGAATCAAGTAGTACAATGATTCAAAAGGTTCTCACAATACAAAAACCAAAGACTTATGATTATAATTCAATTTAATGTTTTTTTTTATTTCCTGAAAACTATCCATAAAAATAATTAAATAAAATGTATTCGACCTTGTCACTTGCTAATGAGAGCACAAAATCAGGATAAATCCCAATACCAATTATGGGTAGAAGAATAGAGATTGAAAGAAATAACTCTCGGGGTCCAGAATCAAAAAAAGAAAAGTTTTTGGCATTAATTAACTTGTATCCATAGAACATTTGGCGTGACATAGATAATAAATATATAGGAGTTAATATCATTCCAATTGCCATTACAAAAATAATTAAAATTTTTGAAATTAAGAAATATTTTTGGCTGGTAATTATTCCAAAAAAAACGATAAATTCTGCAACAAAACCACTCATGCCCGGTAATGCAAGGGAAGCCATCGATAAGATAGTGAACATTGTAAATATCTTTGGAATGGAGATAGCCATTCCACCCATTTCATCAAGATAAACAAGCCGGATTCTATCATAACTCGTTCCTGCCAAGAAAAAAAGTGCAGCGCCAATAAATCCATGAGAGATTATTTGTAAAATAGCTCCATTAAGCCCAGGATCCGTTATAGAACCAATACCTATAATTATAAAACCCATATGAGATACAGAAGAATAGGCTATTCTCTTTTTTAAATTACGTTGACCGGGAGATGTTGAAGCTGCATAAATTATTTGGATTGTACCGACTACCATCAACCAAGGAGAAAACATAGAATGAGCGTGAGGTAATAATTCCATATTGATTCGAACCAACCCATATGCTCCCATTTTTAATAAGATTCCAGCGAGAAGCATACAGGTACTGTAATGTGCCTCGCCGTGGGTGTCAGGTAACCAAGTATGTAAAGGTATAATCGGTGATTTGACGGCAAAAGCAATAAGAAATCCAATATAAAATAGTATTTCGAGTGTAACAGGATAGGATTGATTAGCTAATAGTTCTAAATTTAATGTTGGTTCGTTCGAACCATATAAACTTATACCTAAAACTCCTATTAATAAAAAAATAGAACTTCCTGCAGTGTATAAAATAAATTTTGTAGCTGAATACAGACGTTTCTTTCCACCCCACATGGATAAAAGGAGATAAACGGGAATTAATTCTAATTCCCACATGATGAAAAAAAGTAAAAGATCCCGAGAAGAAAATGATCCTATTTGACCGCTGTACATTGCTAACATCAGGAAATGGAATAATCGGGAATCCCGAGTAACTGGAAAAGCCGCTAAAGTAGCTAAAGTAGTAATAAATCCCGTGAGTAAAATCGTTCCTATAGAAAGTCCATCTATTCCCAGTCTCCAATAAAAATCCAAAAAATTGATCCATTTATAATCTTCGGACAGTTGAATTAATGGATCGTCCATTTTAAAATTATAACAAAAAGCGTAGGTCGTTAGAAGAAGTTCTAAGATACAAATGCATATAGTATACCATTTATTGACTTTATTTCCCCTATGCGGGAGAAATAACATTAACGAACCGGCAAATATTGGAAAAACAACAATTATTGTTAACCAAGGAAAATCATTCGTGGTAAAGACAAGATACACCAGGTCCAAAGAACGCGTACTCAAAAAAAAAATATATAAATAAAAAAATATAATTGAACTTTTTTGAGTACGAGTACTTGTCAATAAAAAAAAATAAAATGTATTCCAAATTTATTCAAATGAGGTTTTCGGTAACGTATTAATAAGCTAGACCCATGCTACGAGTTGTTTCATGCCATAAATAAACTCGAACGCTCAAAAAATCCGTTGGACAGGCAGATTCACATCTCTTACAACCAACACAATCCTCGGTTCTTGGAGCAGAAGCTATTTGCTTAGCTTTACATCCATCCCAAGGTATCATTTCTAATACATCTGTAGGGCATGCTCGGACACACTGAGTACATCCTATACAGGTATCATAAATTTTTACTGAATGTGACATAGGATCTATAGTTTTTTGAATGTCATAAATTTTCAATCTAGTAAACTTATAACTATCATAATGATATATTAAAATACTAGATGAAGCAATGATTCCCTTTAATATAATTTTTTTAATTAATTCTGTCTCAATTGATAAAAAATGGGGCTAAAATACTTTGATTTATTAGATTTTCACAAATATAATCTAGTAAGTCATAACCTATCATATATGCAAATTTCAACCTATAATTTTTTTTATGCTACTTATTTAATAAGGTCGATTGGTTGATGCGAGTTGATTTTCTGTTACGATAAATTGACGAGACTATAGCTAATCCAATAGCTGCTTCAGCGGCTGCAATTGCTATAACAAAAATGCAGAAAATATCCCCTTTTAGTTGGGAATTATCAAAAAAATCAGAAAATGTTACGAAATTCATATTAACTGCATTGAGGATAAGTTCAAGGCACATAAGAGCCCTAACCATATTTCGACTCGTGATCAATCCATAAAGACCAATCAAAAATAAATAGGCACTCAAAACAAGTACATGTTCGAGTATCATTGAGCAACTCCTTATCAATTTTGATTCATTTCAATATGAATAATAAAAACAATTCACCGGGTTCAATTAACTAGAATATAACAACAAAGTACTAATAAAAACTATATTAGGGAAAAAATTTAAAATATATATCAAATATAAAAATTGATATTTAAAATATGAAATAGTATTCAATCAAATTGAATTGAATGAACGGAAAAAAAATATCATAACATACACAAACACAAAGTTTTCTTTGGTCTTTACTAATTAGAACCTTTTTTATTGACGAGCCACAGAAATTGCACCTATCAAAGCAACTAAAAGAATTATTGAAATGAGTTCAAATGGAAGAAAAAAATCTGTTGATAAATGAATTCCTATTTGTTGACTATTACTTATTAAATCTTGCTCTAAAATCTGGTTTAATCTTGTAGTCCAAATAACCCCGTACCATGATGTATCGAGAATAGTAGAAATTAATGAAAAAAGAATAGTTGTACAAACCAATGAAGTAATCCCATTCCCAACAGTCCACAGATTTAAATCTGTTGAATATTCTGAATCATTCATGAACATCACAGCAAATATGATTAAAACATTTATGGCCCCCACGTAAATAAGGAGTTGTGCAGCAGCTACAAAATGGGAATTTGCTAGAATATACAATAAAGATATACAAACAAGAACAAATCCTAAGGAAAAGGCTGAAAATATTGTATTAGGAAGTAATACCACTCCCAGACCTCCTACTAGAAGACCGGATCCCAGAAAAACTAAAAGAAAATCATGTATTGGTCCAGGCAAATCCATTATATTATTAAAAAAAGAAAAAAATATAAATCCTTTTCATGACCTTATTAATTTAACCGGGGAATTTGTTTTTAATATGTTTATAATAGAGTTAAATTAGAATCTAATGGATATGAATTGATGTAGATACAATTATTAGACAGTTTCACTTTTTTTATTCTAATATTTTCAACCTATCTATTTCAAGAAAGTAATTACGAATATATTATATTAAAAATATGAGCCTTAATACTTAATATTATTCTATAAATAAAATACAAGTTTTTAATTAAATTCTTTATATAATTCAACAGTTTTGTATTCTTTTTTTAATAAAATTAATGGGTTTACCCATTTTTTTTATTAGGTGAATTCAAAATTGTTCGAATAGTGTAATCGTCAATTACTGACATTGGTAAACGACCCAAAGCTATTTGATTATAATTCAACTCGTGACGATCATAAGTTGAAAATTCATATTCTTCAGTCATTGACAAACAATTTGTTGGACAATACTCAACACAATTACCACAAAATATACAAATTCCAAAATCAATACTGTAATTAAGTAATCGTTTTTTTCGAATATTGGTTTCCAATTTCCAATCAACAACAGGCAGATCTATAGGACATACTCGAACACATACTTCACAAGCAATGCATTTATCAAATTCGAAATGGATTCGACCGCGGAAACGTTCTGATGTTATTAATTTTTCATAGGGATATTGAATAGTTACAGGTAAACGATTTGTGTGGGATAAGGTAATCATGAAACCCTGACCAATATACCTTGCAGCTCGTAGGGTTTGTTGACCATAATTAATGAACCCGGTTATCATAGGAAGCATATTGTAATTATCTATGAATAATTTTATCTTTGTTTCTTTCTCTTGTTTAAAACAAGTAATGAATATGTTGGATTCATTTTAAATTTAGAGTGAAAAGAGTTGGAAAGAAGTTGTTAATAATAGATTACCAAGGGAAATCGGTAAAAGAAATTTCCATCCAAGATTTAATAGTTGATCCATTCTTAGCCTAGGTAAAGTCCATCTGGTTGCGATAGAAATGAACAAGAACAAATAAGTTTTAGCTAATGTAATAAAGATACCAATTGTTGTTCCAAAAATTTGATCCCTTTCAAATAGCTCCAGAATAGATATATACGGAATAGAAATATTCCAACCGCCTAAGTATAGAACTGTTACAAATAATGAGGAAATTAATAGATTTATATAAGAAGCAACGTAAAATAAACCAAATTTGATACCGGAATATTCAGTTTGATAACCTGCTATTAATTCTTCTTCCGCTTCTGGTAAATCAAAAGGTAACCTCTCGCATTCTGCTAGGGAAGAAATTATAAAAATGATAAAACCTATAGGTTGACGCCACAAATTCCATCCCCAAAAACCATATTTTGATTGTGCCTCAACTATATCAACTGTACTTAAACTGTTAGATAATCCTAGTCGGTGATAACATTACTATTCTCACCGCTATTACAAAACCGTACATGAGGTCTTCGCCTCATACGGCTCCTCGGGGGCCATAAATAAATCTAAGGACCAGATTAGTATTATTTAGATGGATATGATGTGTTCTAAAATAGATTCAATAGAAAGATATCTGGGGTCCCGAATTATACCAATGGAATTCTGTCTGCTCAAATTCTAATAATAAAAAACGCGCTTCGGAATTCATCTCATCCTTTACAAATTTTAATTTATATTTGTTGAGTAATAACTTAATTCTTTAATAAAACACTCCTTGTAAAAATAAAACTAGATTTTTAAGCTCGTCGTGGTTTTCAATTACTAAAAAGAATTAGACATCCTATTAGTTTATTATTCATGATAGAAAATAGAAATTCTATTTTCTTTTCGAAATATATAAAAATAAATATACTTGTTTCGTTCCTATTCTTCTTTCTTTTTTAGAAAAACAGTAGGTGGACTTAAAAAATAAAGGATTATTTCGTTTCTGATAGTCATTACATTTATCGGTGGATGGGAGCATACTCTGAATCGGAATCTTGGGGAGTACTGCCTGATCATTTCTACTAATTTCAAGCCCCAATTAACCTTCTTTTTTTGTTATCTTATGTTATGCATAAATATCCTTTTCAATTTGGTTAATCTCTATTACAAATTCTTTGTGTATTTTGGTGTTTCTAACCATCCACGCGTTTTTACCTAATTGCCGCTCACTTTGTAATACATGTATGGTAATTTATATAACTGATAGTGAAAACATCATACAGTTAATATTTTTTTAACCCGCTTCAAGCCAGGATGACTAATCAACCAACCTTGGGGTAAAGCGATTCTTACGCTTATGTTTATTTCCGTTTAACCTTTGTACATAGGAAATGAGACTCAATTTTTATTTTTACTGCTAATTTCTGAGCAGTTTTTTTTCACTCATATATAACTATCAAATTACTTTTATTAAGATTAACCCGAAAGATAAATATATATATATTCCGTTTTTTAACTTATTCGTCTAGAAGAAACGGAATAGTCAAAATAAACGTTTATGTTTCAACGAATCGCACGTAGAGATATTGATAAAACACATAGAGTTAATGGTATTTCATAACTAATCGCTTGGGCAGTAGCTCGCAGACCACCTAAAAAAGAATATTTATTATTTGATCCATATCCTGACATAAGAAGTCCAATCGGAGCAATACTTGAGATGGCAATCCATAAAAAAATACCGATATTGAGATCCACTAAAACAAGGTGATTGCTAAAGGGAATTACTGAATAACTTAGTAAAATAGAGATAACTGCTATAGATGGTCCAATACTAAATAAAGTAGGATTTCCTCTAGATGGACGAAGATCTTCTTTGAAAAGTAGTTTTGTCCCGTCGGCTAGAGCTTGAAGAATTCCCAACGCGCCGGCGTATTCAGGTCCAATACGTTGTTGTATCCCTGCGGATATTTCTCTTTCTAACCACACAATTACTAGTACACCTGTTATGATTCCCAATACAAGAGAAAATATAGGTACAAATATCCATATGAGTCCATAGACCTCTTTTAAAGATTCCAATCTAACAAAAGAATTGATAGTTGGTACTTCTGTTGCATAAATTATCATTTTAACGATCAACTTCTCCCATAATTATATCTATGCTACCGAGTATCGTCATAATATCAGCCAATTTCATTCTTTTAACTAGTTCAGGAAGAATTTGCAAATTAATAAAACCCGGCGGTCGGATTTTCCATCTCCAAGGAAAACCACTTTGATCTCCTATGAGAAAAATTCCCAATTCCCCTTTTGGAGCTTCAACTCTTACATAAAGTTCTTGTTTCGATAATTCAAAAGTAGGGGAAGGTTTTTTACTAATGAATCGATATTCAAAATCATTCCACTCTGGATTCCTTTTTTTATCAAAGCCTCTTCTTTCTAAATTCTCATAGGGACCCCCCGGAAGTCCTTCCAGAGCCTGTTGAATAATTTTGATGGATTCGGTCATTTCGCTAAGTCGTACTAAATAACGAGCTAATGAATCTCCTTGTTTTTGCCACTGAATTTCCCATTCAAATTCATCGTAAGACTCATAACGATCAACTTTACGAAGATCCCATGGTATTCCGGATGCGCGTAGCATTGGTCCGGATAAACCCCAATTTATTGCTTCTTCCCCACCAATAATCCCAACGCCTTCAACACGTTCTAAAAAAATAGGATTTTGTGTAATCAGTTTTTGATATTCCACAACCTCTGTTAAAAAATAATCACAAAAATCCAAGCATTTATCTATCCAACCATAAGGTAAATCAGCCGCTATTCCTCCAATACGAAAAAAATTATGCATCATTCTCATACCGGTGGCAGCTTCGAATAGATCATATACAAATTCTCGTTCTCTGAAAATATAGAAAAAGGGAGTCTGTGCCCCAATATCTGCCATAAAAGGGCCAAGCCATAACAGATGAGAAGCTATACGACTCAATTCCAGCATAATTACTCTGATATAGCTGGCCCTTTTAGGAACTTGAATATTTCCCAATTGTTCTGGTCCATTTACTGTTATTGCTTCTGTAAACATAGTAGCTAAATAATCCCACCGCGTTACATAAGGTAAATATTGTATAATTGCTCGGTTTTCTGCAATTTTTTCCATTCCTCTGTGTAAGTAACCCAATATGGGTTCACAGTCAACAACATCCTCACCATCTAGAGTAACAATTAAGCGAAGAACACCATGCATGGATGGGTGGTGAGGTCCCATATTGACTATCATAAGATCTTTTCCTGTAACTGGTCTCTTCATAAGTTTTTCCTTGATTCGTTCTGACATGAATTAGATTGCTGAAAAGAAGTTTATTAAAAAATTCAAGATCTAAAAACTGAACTAATTCACAATTTTGGAATTTAACGAGTTTTTAATTCCCGAATATTCAACTGATTAATTAATTCTTTATAACGTACTCTATTTTTTTTTGACAAATAAGCCAGCAGTCGTTGACGTTTTCCCAGAATTTTTCGTAGACCCCTCTGAGATAAATAATCTTTTCGGTGCAATTCCAAATGTGAAGTAAGCCTTCGTATCTTATTAGTGAAACTTAATATTTGAAATTCAACAGATCCCCTGCTTTCTTCTTTTTTTTCTTGAAATGAAATGAATGTATTTTTTATCATAAAAAGAAATCCTTCCCTTTTTAATATGAATTGAAAGATATGAATTTTACTGATCAGTAATAATAATGGTAGTTTTTTTGTACAAGGATCCGAATTTAATTATCAACTTCTTAATTCTTAATTTTATAAAAAAAAGTATAAATTTCGATCTAAAAAAAGGAGGATTCTGTTAATTTATTTATGGATCTGTTCTGATTGGTATCTATGTCATTAATTAAATGAATCTCATGCATAAAGATTTAATTTAAAACAATCCTTCATATTTGTGCATACAATTGTTTTCATATACCGTAACTTATATATTATATTATAGTAAAAAAAGGATCTATCATTAATGAATTTGAAATCGCGTATACATATGTATTCTTATCATACTGAAATGATTTCCGTTAGTAGTATTAAACCAATAGCGATTCATACAAGCTAAATCTTCTAATCGAAAATTGGGCCAAAGAAAGGATTTAAATTTAATTAGGTTATTTTGATCCTTATCAAGATCTTTCTTTTTATGCAAAACTGTGGTCAAGTTTTTAATATTCGTATCAAATCTTGAATTTCTATCCCTCGCATTTTTTTTTTTTAAGTTGAAACAAATTAGAATTCTAAATTCTCTACGTCGTTTAGGGGATAGGATATTTTCAGGGACAAAGAAATCATAATTATTTTTTTTATCAATATAGCTTTTTTTTTTTGATCTTTTACTTATTTTGTGTTTATTTTTATGAACCAATGAAATCCCTATGGTTCTATATATAATAAGTTGTCCATCGTTTTGTACAGACAAACGGACAGGTTCAATAATCAATATTCCTTTTTTCATTAATTTTGCAAAAGTTAAATTCTTCTCAATCATTAGAATATCTAGGCTCATCTCTCCTCTTTCAATAGAAGATATCGCTATCTCGTTTGGATTTTTTAGTCTAACCAAGAGACAGTATACTTTTACATTATTGAGAATTTTTTGATTAAAAAAAAAATTCCATCGCAATTGAAAACGCGAATACCTTTTGAGAAATAAATCAAGTTCCGCTTCGGTATTGCTTTTTGGTTGTTTTTTATTTTTACGTTTTTTTATCTTCGATTCTGCATAATTTTCTTCAATATTTTTTTCTTGGTTTGATAGAGCTGATTCCGTATTTCTTTTTGTTTCTTTATTTGATTCAAACTCTTCTTGACCTGCCGATTCGTTTTCTTCTTTATTTATATTATAAAATCGAAGGTATTTTTTTTTGTTTGATGGTATAAAACCTTTTTTATTTAGAGTGATCTGTTTATTCACATTTTTTGTTTCATTAAAATTTAAAAGAAGTAATTTAATTGGTATGACCCACGGTTTCATTTTATATGTACTAGAAAATAAGAAAAATTCTGGAAAGAAAAAAAAGTCAAAATTTTTTATATGATGATTTAGTATTTCTTCATTCATTCCCATCCAATCAAAAAAGTTTCTTTTTTGATTGGCAAGACCCGTCTTAGTTATTTTATCAATTCTTTGATAATTCTGAACTTGAGTCTTAATATATTTTTTTTTACTCTTGGTATCAGGCTCAATATTTACTTTTTTTCTAAACCAAAAGTTGATAATTCTCCAATCCAAATATTTTCTATGCCGAATTTCCCCTATACCCCGAATATTATATTTTTCTAGAAAATAAGAGACTAAACAATTATCTAGAGCAATGCCTATAGACATATCAAAAATTTTTTCTGTAGAATAAATAGATTTGTAGAAAAAAAGATTATATATAGAATCCTTTTTTAAATTATGTTTTGGATTTAAAAACGAGTTGGCCTCAAAAAAATTTTGTTTTTTGTAATTATAAAAAAATTTTTTGTCATATGAATCCACTTTGGTTAAACTTGGATTTAGAACTAGAGAATCTTGGTTTATTTTCTTTTTCCATTTTTGGGTTACTAATCTAGCCCATGCAATCTGAGGTAAATTATATTGAGAATGACTTCGTAACCAGTTTTTCCATTGATTTATTTCGTAATTTAAAAGGGTTTTATCTTTCGATTCATAATGAAAGATTCCTTGTTCTTGAAAAAAATCCTTTATTTGATTCTTAACAAAAAAGGATGTTATGTATATGTTATATTCAAAAACAGCCTTTAATTTATAAAAGTTACTAACTGGAATTTGTGATAATTTGTAAAATACATATGCTTGTGATAAAGAGCATAAGTCATAACTAATTTTTTTTTTATTTAATATTAAATTTTTTATAGTCGAAATAAAATAAATGGTTTTTTTTTTTTTATTAATTTTTTTGTCATTTTCGTCATTCTTGTAAATATATCTATCAAGAATTTTTTTTGTTGATTCAAAAAAAAGTTGTGTAGTAATTCTTGGAATATTAATGATACCTATAAAAATAGTTATAGACAGTTGTTCAACGCAAAATTTTATAAAAAAAACGGATTTACCAATTAATCGAGTTTTTTTTCTTTTGAATGTCTGCCAACTTTTTTTTGATGACTCAATTATTTTAGAATCATAATACGGTTTGTTACAACTATTAGTTAGTTTTTCTTTTGAAATTTCTTCTGTTTGATTTCTGATTGTCTTTATTCTATCAATCACATTTTTTATTTTGTTTTCGCTGAGTGAAGAATTTGTCCACTCCATGGATTTTTTTTGAACAGATAGTTCATGAATCGTCTGATTACTCATTATTGAATCTTTTTTAGTTTCATTTAATTCATATATTTCTCTCAGACCAACTAATGGAATTCTATTTCGTTTTGAAAGATTTTTTATTTTTCCTTTTATAAAAAGCAAGTTTTTGATAATCCAATTTTTAATTTCTTTTGCGACTTTTAGGAAAATTGTTGCTCTTTCTTTGAAAATCTTTAAAACCAGAAAAGACGTCGTTTTGGATTTTTTGATTCTTTTTTTTAATTCTTTAAAAATAGGTTCAAAAAAATAAGGCTTTGTTTTGGCAGAACCAAAAGGTAGGTCAGTTTCCAGTCCCCAAACCGTTAAAAAACAAAAATCATTTTTTTCTCCTTTTGTTTTTTTTAGTCGAGCCTTATGAGATGATTGAAATTTAGATTGATGCCAAGGTTTAAGATAAAACGGAAATAGGATTTTTATCTGAATACCATCCGTTAACCAGTTTCTTGGAAATTCTGTTTCGGATAGTTGAACCCCATTATAAGTACATTTAACATGCATTTCACGTTTCCAATCCTTTAAATCCTCAGACCACTCGGGAAATTGAAAAAATAACATACGGATGCTATTTTTAATTATTATCAATAAAGGTAATATAATATATTTTCTAAGAATAGATTGAGTTACTAAGAGAGAACCTCTTATTATTTGAGCAAATAGGAAGCTATCCCAAGTTTCCGCAATTTCTATCCGTCTTTTTTCTTCTATTTTTGATTGTTCTTCTTCTTTTTTAGCAATTTTTTTTTTTTTTTTCCACATTAAATTTCTAATAATTTTTTTTTTTAGCCCCCATATATCAAACGAAAAAAAAAAAAGTTTATCTATTCTATCAAAAAAAAGGGGCGAATGTGCTTTTGCTTGCAAAAATTCCCAAATAACAGTTTTACGCCTTTGGGAACGCATGGATCCTTTAATAATCTCTCGACGAAAATCAGATTGTTGTGAATAACGGATCAAAGCCATTTCATCTTTTTGATCAGAATTTTGATTATCTTTGAGATTAGTATAAATCTCGTTATGCGGCTCTTTATCAGTAAAAACCACTACACGTTTTGCTTTTCTTGAACGAAGTCCAGGCTCCGTTGGTACATTTTCTTCAGTTTCGCCTTCCAATTCTTCCAACTCACTTGTTAATTTGTATGACCATCGAGGAACTTTTTTATTGATTTCATGTAAATCAATAAAATTTTTTATAAGAGTTTGATCATTATTATCAATTATAACGACATCAAATAAAAATTTGAAAATTTTTATTTCTTCTTCTGAATGAATTTTTTCTTCTTGGTGTTCTGAAACAAAATAAAGTTTTTTATCTATTGATAAAGACTTTCTATTAAATTTTTCTATTGTTTGCTCAAATTTGTGAGAATTAATCTTCAGAAGTATACCATGAATCTTGTTTATCCAAGATCCTCTTATATTCTTTTGTTTATAGGTTTTGGTTATGATTTGGAATGGAGATAATTTTTTGATTCTTCCGCGAGAGATCCCATGCAAAAATGGATCATAAATTTTAGGTAAATATTCTTTTTTAGTTTCGTTATGACAAAATCGAGTCGTTTTTTCCAGTATATTTTCAATAGACCATTCCTTATCTAAAGCTTCAATTCGATTTAAAAATTCGTTTTTTAAGTTTTCCTTTTTTTCTTCATTGATCAAACTCCAACAAGTAGAAACTTGATCCGAGGGTGTTTTTTCTGTTGTAAATGAAGGGATACTT